ATATGCAATATTATAATATTGTAAATAAGGCACATTTTTTGGGGTAAAAAAGTTTCTAGATGTTTTCCTGTTTCCGGGGGGTTTTCAGGAGTATTGGACATCTTAGGAGTTTTAGGGGGGTAGGGGGGTTTTTACGCGAAGAAGCCGGGGCAATATAAGGAGATGTTAGGGGAAATGACAAGTTATAATGTATCTGTTATGCACTTGATATCTATTAATGTCAGTATTCACTATGAGTCTTATCACCATTCATATGATATACTTCGTGCAAGAAAATGTTCTACCTTAACTTTGATTTACCGTGTGCACTCTGAAATGCAAGGTGAAAGGAAGACAAAAAAAGGAACCCCTTACACACTGGAAAGAACGCCCGGCATGTTGGGTAACGAGGAGTATGTAATCCCACCATTAACTTATGCAAGCGTCAATGAAAGATAGGGGAAGGGCCTAGTTATGGCCCTGAAGTAGGAACCAAATGCCAGGAATAATTCACCAGGTGTGACCCCCACAATTATTGTCCCTGACCATCAATAAGAGTTATCATTAAGAAATCATCTGATGGTAGGCTCTTACTACATGCTTTGTCCGGAGCTTGTGAGATGTTGATACTTGGTATGACTAGACCGATACATGTTGTGGTAAGTCTTAAATGTCATGATAATTCCTAATAGAAGCATGTTCTGCAGAAATTTCTTGGTTTATGTATACCTTCATTACCTATTACATTGTCACTCTATTGTTTGCTGTAAATTCTAGTTTGGCCATTAATTGTTATGTTTTTGAAACATAGGCATTATGCCTTACTATAGATATATGGTGTAAATACATATATGTATTACTTAAAATGTACCAGAGAATAGTTTAATGTTAGAATCCTAGCTTTGGGAGTTAGGGGTAGGAGTTAAAATCTCCTTTCTTTGAGCAAAAGGGAGGAGTTTAACCTCCGACGTCCGGTTTACAAGACCGGCGCTCTACGCTGAGCTACTAGTGCAGGATCATGCAAGGGCTTTGTTTTCCGCTCAACCTGCTAGGGGTATTAAAATAAGAAAGATGAGGAAATATAGGACTGAGGCAACTTGTCCGATAATGATGAATGGGTGTTCTACAGGCATCCCTCCGATTCAGGTGAGGATTGCTACGTCTGCTACGAGAGTTCAGAATAAGAGTTGTGTGAGAGGTCGGAAGGTCAGGCTTCGTTGTTTTGACGTGTGCAGAAGGGGGACAAGCATTAAGATGAGGATTGAGAATAGAAGGGCTAGTACTCCACCTAGTTTGTTAGGAATTGAACGCAGAATGGCGTAAGCAAATAGGAAGTATCATTCAGGTTTGATGTGTGGAGGGGTAACTAGGGGGTTTGCGGGGGTAAAGTTGTCTGGGTCACCTAGGAGGTTCGGCGAAAAGAGTGCTAGTGATGTAAGAGCAATAAGGAGGGCCGCGAATCCTAGGAGGTCTTTATAGGAGAAGTAGGGGTGGAATGAAATTTTGTCTGCATCTGAGTTTAGTCCTGTGGGGTTATTTGATCCTGTTTCGTGGAGGAATAGAAGATGTAATATGGTGGCGGCTGCGATGATGAAGGGGAGGAGGAAGTGGAAGGCAAAGAATCGGGTGAGGGTGGCGTTGTCTACGGAGAACCCCCCTCAAATTCATTGGACGAGAGAGTTTCCTACGTATGGCACGGCTGAAAGAAGGTTAGTAATGACTGTGGCACCTCAGAATGATATTTGTCCTCAGGGGAGGACGTATCCTACAAAGGCTGTTCCTATGAGGAGTAGGAGGAGGACGACACCAATGTTTCATGTTTCTTTATAAAGGTAGGATCCGTAGTAAAGACCTCGTCCGATGTGGAGGTAGATGCAGATGAAGAAGAAGGATGCGCCGTTGGCATGTATATTCCGGATGAGTCAGCCGTAGTTTACGTCTCGGCAAATGTGGGCGACGGATGTGAAAGCTGTTGCGATATCAGATGTATAATGCATAGCTAGGAATAGGCCTGTAAGAATCTGAGTGGCTAAGCAGAGTCCGAGGAGAGATCCAAAATTTCATCAAACTGAAATGTTGGAAGGGGCTGGGAGATCTACTAGTGCATGATTTGCGATTTTTAAGAGGGGGTGGGTCTTTCGGAGACTTGTCATTAAGGTTCTCGTAGTTGAATAACAACGATGGTTTTTCAAGCCATTATTCCTGGTTAGAGTCCTGGCGGGAATTGTGACTTTTTTTATGTATTTATTTTTGTTTATTTTAGTATTAGGGTTGGTTGCTGTTGCTTCAAACCCGTCTCCGTATTTTGCGGCGCTAGGTTTAGTGGTAGTAGCAGGGGTTGGGTGTGGTGTGCTTGTGGGGCATGGGGGTCCTTTTCTATCTTTAGTTTTGTTCTTAATTTATTTGGGTGGAATGTTAGTAGTATTTGCATATTCAACAGCTCTTGCTGCTGAACCGTACCCTGAGAGTTGAGGTAGCCGGTCGGTGTTAGTCTACATGGTGGTGTACCTGGTGGGGGTGTCCTTAGTATCTGGTTTATTTTGGGGAGGGTGACATGAAGCTTCTTGGGGCACAGCGGATGAGTTGGGGGAGTTTTCTGTGTTTCGGGGAGATGTTGGTGGGGTAGCTTTAATGTATTCTTCGGGGGGTTGAATATTAATGATTAGCGCTTGGGTACTATTGCTGACTTTGTTTGTTGTTTTAGAGCTAACTCGTGGGCTGAGTCGTGGTGCACTTCGGGTTGTTTAATAAATTACAAGGAGGACTATTAGGGATAGGGTAAGTAGGAAGAGCGAGAGGTAAGTTTTGATTATTCCTTGTTGAATATTGCTTGTGGTAGAAACTAGGGGGAGGTTTGCTGAAGCGATAGCTTTAGGTCCTGTTTTTTCCAGCCAGATTTGGTCGATCATTTGGGTTGCGATAGTTTGCCCGAGGATGAGGCTGAGTTTTGGGGTTAAGCGGTGGATAATTGATGGGAAGAAGCCTAGTATGTTAGAGAAGTGGTGGGGGGTAAGTTTTGGAGTTGGTTTAAATTGTTTGCTTGTTAGGAACGCAAGTTCTAAAGCGGTAAGGAGCCCTAGAATTGTGACTGCGAGGGCGGCCAGTTTGAGTAGTGGGGGCATGGTTATAACGGGTGTTTTTAGTGGTAAAATGTTGGAGGTAATTAGTAAGCCGGCAATAATGCTTCCTCAAGCAAGTCGTTTGATGGGGTTAATTACTGCTGGGTTGTTTTCGTTGATGGGGGAGAGTGAGTTAAATCGAGGGTGACCCATAACTACAAAGAAGACGACTCGCATGCTATAGATGGCCGTGAATGAAGTTGCCAGAAGGGTTAAGGTAAGGGCTCAGGCGTTTAGGTGTGATGTATTAAGGGCCTCAATAATAGCGTCTTTTGAGAAGAATCCAGCCAGGAAAGGGGTCCCTGTAAGAGCTAGGCTTCCAATGGTAAGACAGGAAGAGGTGAATGGGGCTAGGTTGTGTATTCCTCCTATTTTTCGGATGTCTTGCTCGTCATTTAGGCTGTGGATAATTGAGCCGGAGCACAGGAATAGCATGGCTTTAAAGAAAGCGTGTGTGCAGATGTGGAGAAAGGCTAGTTGTGGTTGGTTTAGTCCAATAGTTACTATCATCAACCCTAGCTGGCTGGATGTGGAAAATGCTACGATTTTTTTGATATCGTTTTGGGTTAGTGCGCAGGTGGCGGTGAATAGGGTTGTAAGGGCCCCTAGACATAGGCAGATGGTCAGGGCAGTTTGGTTATTTTCTATTAGCGGGCTTGTACGAATTAGGAGAAAAATTCCTGCGACGACCATGGTGCTTGAGTGCAGTAGGGCAGAGACCGGTGTAGGACCCTCCATTGCAGAGGGAAGTCATGGGTGAAGTCCAAACTGAGCTGATTTCCCAGTCGCGGCAACAATTAGTCCGAGGAGGGGGAAAGTTAAGTCAAGGTCTTTGGCTGTTGCGAACATTTGTTGTAGTTCTCAGGAGTTTAGGTTTGTTGCTATTCATGCTATGGTGAAGATTAAGCCAATATCTCCAACACGATTGTAGAGGACTGCTTGGAGGGCAGCGGTGTTAGCATCTGCCCGTCCGTATCATCAACCGATGAGGAGGAAGGATATGATTCCTACCCCTTCTCAGCCAATGAAGAGTTGAAATATGTTATTTGCTGTGACTAGAATGATTATGGCGATAAGGAAAGTTAAGAGGTATTTGAAGAAGCGGTTTATGTAAGGGTCGGCGTGCATGTATCATGATGCAAATTCTAAAATTGATCATGTAACGTATAGGGCAATTGGGGTAAAGATAATTGAGTAATGGTCAAATTTAAGGCTGATATTTACGTCGAAGGTATTAGTATTCATTCAATTTCAGTTAGTGACGATGACTTCAACGCCTTCATTGAAATAAATAAATAGGGGAAGTAGGCTAATGAAGAATGCCAGTTTGACCGCTGTCTTAACGTGGGTGGTGGCTCAATCGGGGTGCTTGGGGTGGGGGGTTAAGGTCGTGAGTAATGGGTAGGTTAGTAAGAATAGGATAAGAATGAGGCTTGATGATATTAGGAGTGAGGTGGGGTGCATAGCTACTACTTGGATTTGCACCAAGAGTTTTTGGTTCCTAAGACCAACGGATGAGCTGTTATCCTTTAGGAGCATTCCGAGTGAGCCATGGGGTCTAACCATGGTCGCAGAAATTAGCAGTATCTGTTGCTACGAGCCTCTCTCGGTGGATAAGAGGGCTTTAACCTCTGTTTTTAGAATCACAATCTAATGTTTTTTTTAAACTATATCTACAAGCAGTTCATCCTCAGATCAATTCTGGTTTGATGATGAGGAGAATGAGAGGGAGGAGGTGAAGGAAGATCAGTAAGTGTTCTCGGGTGTGGGAGGGTTCTAGTGCCGTAGCGTGTGCTGGGAGCGGGCCTCGCTGGGTCATAAGGAATATGTACAGGGAATATCCTGCAGTGAGAAGGGTCCCTATCCCTGTTAGTATAAGGGTTCATCAAGACCAGTTAAATAAAGAGACAATGATTATCAACTCTCCTATGAGGTTAGGTAGGGGCGGAAGCGCCAGGTTCCCTAGGCTGGCGATGAATCATCATGTTGTTATCAGTGGAAGAATAACTTGTAGGCCTCGGATGAGGAGCATGGTTCGGGAGTGGGCCCGTTCGTAGTTGGTATTTGCCAAACAGAAGAGGGCGGAGGATGTTAATCCGTGGGCAATTATTAGAATTTGGGCTCCGGTGAAACCTCAGGGTGTGTTGATCAGAATTCCGCCTGCAACGAGGCCCATATGACTTACTGATGAATAGGCAATGAGTGCTTTTAGGTCTGTTTGGCGTAAGCAGACTGTGCTTGACATAATGATTCCTCATAATGCGAAGATGATAAAGGGGTAGCTTAATTTTTCATCTAGCGGTGATAGCAGGGGTATGACTCGCATTATCCCGTAACCACCAAGTTTTAGTAGTACAGCGGCGAGGACTATTGATCCTGCAACTGGGGCTTCAACGTGTGCTTTAGGAAGTCAGAGGTGGACTCCGTAAAGTGGCATTTTTACTAGGAAAGCTATAAAAAATGCAATTCATCATACTTTGTCTATAAAGGATTTTAGGGTAAATTCTTCTAGGTGAGCTAGGGCTACGAGGGATAGGGTACCTGTGCCATTAAAATAAATTAGTAAGGCAATAAGGAGGGGCAAGGAGGCCCCTAGGGTGTAAAATAATAAATATACTCCGGCATTAAGGCGTTGGGTTTGGTTACCTCAGCGAGTGATGATGATTAGGGTGGGGATAAGGGTGGCTTCGAATGCAATATAAAATAAGATAATATCTGTTGCCGAGAAGGCTAGGATGAGGAAAAATTGTAGGAGAATAAGAAGTGTAATGAACATGCGTTGTCGGTTAAGAGGTTCATGGGCAGTGTGGTTCTGGCTTGCGAGAATTATAAGGGGGAGGAGTCAGCAGGTTAAGATTAGTAGCGGGGTTGAAAGCATGTCTAGGGCTATAAAAGTGTTAACAGAGGCTCAACCCGATGTTGGGAATTTTATCAGTAACGGGAGGCTAGCTAGTGCAATAATAAAGCCGTGAAGGGTAGTTGTGGGCCAAAGTCATTTAGCGGGAACTATTCAGGTGACAGGGATAAGTATGAAGGTTGCAATTAGGATTTCTAGCATTGTAACAGGTTTAGGTTCTGCAGGCGGTCGGAACCGTGGGTGCGGGCGGTGGCTACTAGTAAAGCAAGGCCTGCACTTGCTTCGCATGCTGAAAATGCAAGGAGAAGTATGGGGGATGCTGAAAAGCTTGTGGAGTCTAGTTGTAAGGTCCATAAGGAGAGGGCGATGAAAAGGGAGAGTATTATGCCTTCTAAGCATAGGAGGGCGGAAAGAAGGTGATATCGGTGGAGGGTTAGTCCTGTTAGTCCTAGAATAAAAGTTGATGAAAAGGCGAAGTGGACGGGTGACATTAGGTAGTTGCGGACTTAAACCACAAGTTTCTGAGCCGAAATCAAATGTTTTTCTTAAACTAACCACCTATTCGGCCCACTCTAAGCCCCCTTGTATTCACTCGTAGATTAGGCCGAGGGTGAGGAGGGTAAGTACTAGGGCAGCTCAGAAAAATGTTAATAGTGGGGTTTCTAACTGGTCACCTCATGGAAGAGGGAGGAGGAGAGCAATTTCTAGGTCAAAAAGAAGGAAGAGGATAGCTACTAGAAAAAACCGTAGGGAGAATGGGAGTCGGGCTGTTCCGAGCGGGTCAAAACCGCATTCATAAGGGGAGAGTTTCTCATGATCAGGGCTTATCTGGGGGAGTCAGAAAGAGACAATAGCCAAGATAAGTGATAATAGTACGGCGATTATAATTATAGTGGTGACTAGGTTCATTATCTTTCCTTGGATTTTAACCAAGACCCAGTGATTGGAAGTCACTCATACTTACTTTAGTACTAGAAAGATTAGGATCCTCATCAGTAGATAGAGATGTATAGGAATAGTCATACTACATCTACGAAGTGTCAGTATCAGGCGGCGGCTTCAAATCCAAAGTGATGGTTGGATGTAAAGTGGTGACGAATTTGGCGGAGGAGACAAACGGCAAGGAATGTGGAGCCAATGAGTACGTGCAGTCCGTGGAAACCGGTAGCTACAAAGAATGTGGCACCATAGACTCCGTCTGCAATTGTAAAGGGGGCTTCGTGGTATTCTACGGCTTGAAGGAATGTAAAGTAACCCCCTAGTAGGATTGTGAGTGCTAGGGATTGGATGGCTTGTTTTCGTTTCGTTTCCATGATACTGTGGTGGGCTCAGGTGACTGTAACCCCTGAAGCAAGGAGAACAGCTGTATTAAGAAGTGGGACCTCGAATGGGTCTAGAGCAGTGATGCCTGCTGGCGGTCAGTAACCCCCTAGCTCAGGTGTGGGGGCTAGGCTCGAGTGGTAGAAAGCTCAGAAGAATCCTAGGAAGAATAGGACTTCTGATGTAATGAAGAGGATTATTCCATATCGAAGTCCTTTTTGAACAGGGGGCGTGTGGTGTCCCTGGAATGTCCCTTCCCGAACAACGTCTCGTCATCACTGGCAGATTGTCAAAATGAGGAGGGCAGTGCCTAGTGTTATAAGGACGGTAGAGTGAAAGTGAAATCAGATAGCAAGGCCAGATGTTATGAGAAGGGCGGCAACGGCGCCCGTTAGGGGTCAGGGGCTGGGGTCAACTATGTGGTATGGGTGTGCTTGATGGGCCATTAGACGTTTTCTTGTAGGTAAAGGCTGAGGAGAAGGACGAAGACATATGCTTGAATCATAGCCACGGCAACTTCTAGGAGAGTTAGTAGGAATAATAGGATAGCTGTTAAGATAGCAACAGTGGGTATTAAAGGAAGAAGGACGAAAGCGGCTGTGGCGATTAGTTGAATAAGTAGGTGGCCAGCTGTAAGGTTAGCCGTTAGTCGTACACCTAGGGCGAGTGGGCGGATGAATAGGCTAATTGTTTCGATGATAATAAGAACGGGGATCAAGAGGGTTGGGGTTCCTTCTGGTAGGAGGTGTCCTAGAGCGTGGGTTGGTTGATTTCGTATCCCGATAATAACTGTTGCTAATCAAAGAGGAACGGCAAGTCCTATATTAAGTGAGAGTTGTGTAGTAGGGGTAAAGGTGTAAGGGAGAAGGCCAAGCATGTTGAGTGAAATTAAGAAGATCATTAAGGACGTTAGGATTACTGCTCATTTGTGGCCGCCTGTGTTAATAGGAAGGAGGAGTTGCTGAGTAAACCGATTAATAAATCAGCCTTGGAGTGTTAGTAGTCGGTTGTTTAGTCATCGGGTTGATGGGGTGGGGTAGAGAATTCACGGTAGTGTTAGGGCTAGTGCTATCAGGGGGATCCCCATATATACTGGGCTTATAAATTGATCAAAGAAGCTTAGTGTCATGGTCAGTCTCATGCCTCAGTTTTAGGTTTTTGGGCACTTTGTAGGGTGGGTTCATTAGGGAAGTTGTGAGCTATTACTTTTGGGGGGATGACGATGAGGAAGATTAGTCATGAGAAGGAAAGAATCAAGAATCATGGCGCGGGGTCGAGTTGTGGCATGTCGCTAAGGGTGGTTGGTAGTCACCAATCTTTAGCTTAAAAGGCTAACGCTTTAAACCTGTTTAGCTTCTTAGCGAGGCGTCTTCAACCATTAGTGATGTTCAGTTTTCAAAGTGTTCGAGAGGGACTGCTTCAACTACGATGGGCATGAAGCTGTGGTTAGCTCCGCAGATTTCAGAGCATTGTCCGTAGAAGACTCCGGGGCGGTTAACGATAAAGGTAGTTTGATTTAGTCGGCCGGGTACGGCGTCAACTTTTACACCAAGGGATGGGACGGCTCAGGAGTGGAGAACATCTTCAGCAGAAATAAGGACCCGGACGGGGGAGTCGACAGGGATTACTATTCGGTGGTCTGCTTCTAAGAGACGAAATTGACCAGGGGTTAGATCTTGTGTGGGGATCATGTACGAGTCAAAGCCTAGGTCTTCGTAGTCTGTATATTCGTAGCTTCAGTATCATTGATGTCCTATGGCTTTAATTGTTAAGTGGGGGTCATTAATTTCGTCTATTAGGTAAAGGATACGAAGGGATGGGAGGGCAATGAGGATGAGGATAATTGCTGGAAGGACAGTTCAGATAATTTCGATTTCTTGTGAGTCTAGAATGAGTTTGTCTGTAAATTTAGCGGTGACTATGGCTACAATAATGTATAGAACTAGTGTGCTGATTAAAAAAACGATTATTAAAGCATGGTCATGGAAATGGAGTAGTTCTTCTATTAAGGGTGAAGCTGCATCTTGAAATCCTAGTTGAGAGGGATGTGCCATTATGAAAACAAGACACGCGGGGCTTTAACCCGCAATTTTGCCTTGACAAGGCAGTGTAATACTTTTTACTAGTGTCTTATAAAGAAGGTGACAGAGCGGTTATGTGATTGGCTTGAACCCAATTGATGGGGGTTCAACTCCCCCCTTTCTCGTTAATTTGATCGGATTTGAACGAAGGCTGGTTCTTCAAATGTGTGGTAGGGTGGAGGGCAGCCATGTAGTCATTCTACATTTGTAGAGGTTAGTTCAACTGACATTACTTCTCGTTTTGCAGTAAAAGCTTCTCAAATAATGAAGAGGAACATGATTACGGCCACGAGAGATACTAGCGATCCAATAGAGGAGATTGTATTTCACAGGGTGTAGGCGTCTGGGTAGTCTGAGTATCGTCGAGGCATACCGGCTAGTCCTAGGAAGTGCTGTGGGAAGAATGTAAGGTTAACACCGGCAAACATGATTCCGAAGTGGATTTTTGTTCACGTGCTATGAAGGGTATAGCCTGTAAATAGCGGGAATCAGTGTACGAAGCCAGCAACAATAGCAAAGACAGCACCCATAGAGAGGACGTAATGGAAGTGGGCTACTACATAATAGGTGTCGTGAAGTACAATATCTAATGATGAGTTTGCTAGGACGATCCCAGTCAGGCCTCCTACTGTAAAAAGGAAGATGAAGCCGAGGGCTCATAGCATTGGGGTTTCTCATTTAATGCTTCCTCCGTGAAGGGTCGCCAGTCAGCTAAAGACTTTAACGCCTGTGGGAATTGCGATAATTATAGTAGCTGATGTAAAGTAGGCACGAGTATCGACATCCATCCCTACTGTGAACATGTGGTGAGCTCAGACAATAAAGCCAAGTAGGCCAATTGCTATCATGGCTCATACCATTCCTATGTACCCGAAAGGTTCTTTTTTACCAGAATAGTAGGCAACAATATGGGAGATTATACCGAAACCTGGGAGAATTAAAATATACACTTCTGGGTGCCCGAAAAATCAGAAAAGGTGTTGGTATAGGATTGGGTCCCCACCCCCAGCTGGGTCAAAGAAGGCAGTGTTTAGGTTTCGGTCGGTTAGAAGCATAGTAATGCCGGCAGCTAAAACGGGAAGTGAGAGGAGCAGGAGGACAGCTGTGATTAGAACGGCTCAGACAAATAGTGGGATTTGATATATAGAGACAGCATGAGGTTTTATGTTAATTACTGTTGTGATGAAGTTAATAGCCCCTAGAATTGATGAAATACCAGCTAAATGAAGAGAGAAAATGGTTAAATCAACAGATGCTCCTGCATGGGCAAGATTACCAGCTAAGGGAGGGTAGACTGTTCAACCGGTTCCGGCACCTGCTTCTACCCCAGAGGAGGCGAGAAGAAGAAGGAAAGAGGGAGGGAGAAGTCAGAAGCTCATGTTATTTATTCGAGGGAATGCTATATCAGGGGCTCCAATCATTAGTGGGATAAGTCAGTTTCCAAAGCCTCCAATCATAATTGGCATTACTATAAAGAAAATCATTACGAAGGCATGAGCTGTAACGATTACATTGTAAATTTGGTCATCTCCTAGGAGGGCGCCAGGTTGACTAAGCTCCGCTCGGATAAGTAGGCTTAAAGCTGTACCTACTATTCCGGCTCAAGCACCAAATACTAGATAGAGGGTGCCGATGTCTTTATGGTTAGTTGAGAAAAATCAGCGTGTGATTGCCACAGGTAAGATGGCTGAGCGTTCAAGCGGTGGATTGTAGCCCCATAGACAGAGGTTTGAGTCCTCTTTTTACCAAGCTTCGTGGTGTTTTACATATCGGATTGCAAATCCGAAGTAGCAGGCTAGTTACCTGCCGGGGCTTTCCCCCGCCTATTTGGCTGTATTAAGGCTAGGCGGGGGAAAGTAGATAGATGCTCGCTGGTTTGGGCGCTTAGCTGTTAACTAAGAGTTTGTAGGATCGAGGCCTGCCTGTCTAGGAAGGCTTTAGCTTAATTAAAGTGTCTGTTTTGCATGCAGGAGCTGTGGGTTAATGCCCCGCAAGTCTTATCAGGGACTGGGAGATTTTCACTCCCGCTTAGAGCTTTGAAGGCTCTTGGTCTTGTGTTATCCTAAGTCTCTTAAAAGGACAGGAGGGCAGAAATGGAAGGAGTGAGAGGGAGTAGCAGGATCGTGCCTGATATGGAGATGGCCAGTGGAAGGGTTAGCTGGGGGGAGGAGAATCGTCATGGGGCAGTGCCTGTAAGATTATTAGGGGAGATAGTAAGGGTTATTGCGTAGCAGAGTCGTAGGTAGAAATACAGGCTGAGGAGAGCTGTTAATGCAGCGAAGGTGGCCAGGAGGGGTAGGCTTTGTTTGGTTAGTTCTTGAAGGATCAGTCATTTTGGCATAAAGCCTGTGAATGGTGGAAGACCTCCGAGGGAGAGTAGGATGAGGGGGGTTAGGGCCATGAGTATGGGTGCCTTGGTTCAGGAGATGGCTAGTGAGTTAATGTTTGTTGTTTTATTGAGTTTAAATACGAGGAAGGTTGAGAAGGTTATAATGAAGTACACAATTAGGTTTAGGAGTGCAAGGGAGGGTGAGAATTGTAGCACCAATGTTATTCAACCCAGGTGGGCGATAGAGGAGTAGGCCAGGATTTTGCGTAGTTGTGTTTGGTTTAGTCCTCCTCAGCCTCCAACCAGGGTTGATGTAATTCCAAGAATAATTAGGGTTGTTGGGTTGCTAGGGTGAATCTGTAGTAGTAGGGCAAAGGGGGCTAGTTTTTGTCAAGTGGATATGATGAGTCCAGTTGTAAGGTCAAGTCCTTGAAGTACTTCTGGGAGTCATGAATGTATTGGTGCTAAGCCAATTTTTAGTGCGAGAGCTAAAATAATTATAGTGGTGGGGAGTGGGTGTGTTATTTGTTGAATATCTCATTGTCCAGTGAGCCAGGCGTTAGTGGTGCTGGCAAAGAGTAGTATGGCGGCCGCAGTGGCTTGGGTGAGGAAATATTTGGTAGTTGCTTCAACTGCTCGGGGGTGGTGGTGCTGTGATATAAGGGGGATAATGGCGAGAGTATTAATTTCTAGTCCTATTCAAGCAAGGAGTCAATGTGAACTTGCAAATGTAAGGGTGGTTCCCAGGCCTAAGCCAAATAAGAGGATGGCTAAAATGTAAGGGTTCATTAGTACAGGAAGGATTCTCACCTACATGTTTGGGGTATGGGCCCAATAGCTTAATTAGCTGACTTTACTAGGAAGTGGTGTAGTGGAAGCACTAAGAGTTTTGATCTCTTCGGGTAGGGTTCAAGTCCCTTCTTTCTAAGGAGTTGGAGGGATTTTAACCCTCATAATTCACTCTATCAAAGTGGCCCTTTAATTCAGGCACAGCTCCTGTTATAGCTGAGGAGGCAGCCCGGCAAGTGCGATCGGGAGCGCGAGGTGTCAGATGACTAATGCTAGGGTGAGTGGGAGGAAATTTTTTCAGATTAAGTGCATAAGCTGGTCATAGCGGAAACGCGGGTAAGAGGCTCGCACTCATAGGAAGACAATTGAGAGGAGGGCTGCTTTGGTTATTAGGTTGAAGGCAGTAAGTTCTGGGATGTTGGGGATGTGTGAGGCTCCTAAAAATAATGTTGCGGATAGTGTATTTATGAGAAGGATGTTTGCATATTCCGCTAGGAAGAATAAGGCGAATGGGCCGCCTGCGTATTCTACGTTGAATCCTGATACCAGTTCGGATTCCCCCTCAGTTAAGTCGAAGGGGGCCCGGTTAGTTTCTGCCAATGTGGAAATGTATCATATTGCGGCTAGGGGTCAGGTGGGAAGAAGTAGCCAAATTCCTTCTTGGGCTACGTTAAAGGTTTGAAGGGTAAAACCTCCCGTGAAGATGATAATATTAAGGATGATGAGGCCTAGGCTGACTTCATAGGAGATGGTTTGAGCAACGGCTCGCAGTGCCCCCACTAGGGCGTATTTTGAGTTCGAGGCTCAACCGGAACCCAGGATCGAGTAGACTGCTAGGCTTGAGAGTGCTAGGATAAAGAGAATACCTAGGTTGAGATCAGCTATTGGGTAGGGTAGGGGTATTGGTATTCAGAGAGTAAGAGCGAGGGTTAGAGCTAGGGCCGGGGCAAGGAGGAATAGGACAGGAGAGGAGGTTGAGGGCCGCACTGGTTCTTTAATAAATAATTTTACCCCGTCAGCGATTGGTTGAAGGAGGCCATAGGGTCCAACAATGTTTGGGCCCTTCCGCAGTTGTATATAGCCAAGTACTTTTCGTTCGATTAAGGTGAGGAAAGCGACGGCTAGCAGGACTGGTACAATTAGAGCTAGCGGGTTAATAATATAGGTGATAAGTGTTGAGGTCATAGTTAGGGAGAGGACTTGAACCTCTGTTTAAAGGGCTTAGGCCTTTTGCAATTGCCGGGCTCTGCCACTCTAACATGCCGTTTTCTAAGGCACAAGGGGGTATGCCCTTTTACCTATTTTATATGTCTTCATTAGGTGAGGGGGAGGCGTACCTAGGGCATGGGCCTCTTCTCTTCGGTCCTTTCGTACTAGAAAAGATCATTTCATAGATAGAAACTGACCTGGATTACTCCGGTCTGAACTCAGATCACGTAGGACTTTAATCGTTGAACAAACGAACCCTTAATAGCGGCTGCACCATTAGGATGTCCTGATCCAACATCGAGGTCGTAAACCCCCTTGTCGATATGGACTCTAAAAGGGGATTGCGCTGTTATCCCTAGGGTAACTTGGTTCGTTGATCGGCATTGCCGGATCATGTTTGGTCAGAAGTTCTGTTGGTTAGAGTGGTAACTCTTAATTGTGGGAGGGTAAAGTGTGGGGTTAGTCCTCTCATTCCGCGTGGGGGTTTTGTGTTTCCCCATGGTCGCCCCAACCGAAGACAGTAGGACAGGGTGTCATTTAGTTTAATTCTTTGTTTAGAGTTGATTAACATGGTCTGTCTTCGTGTCTAAAGCTCCATAGGGTCTTCTCGTCTTATGTAATTATTCCCGCTTCTGCACGGGAAGATCAATTTCATTGACTAGAAAGAGGAGACAGTTAAGCCCTCGTTATGCCATTCATACGGGTCTTCATTTAAAAGACAAGTGATTACGCTACCTTTGCACGGTCAAAATACCGCGGCCGTTAAACTTTAATTGTCACCGGGCAGGCGGGACCTCTTATTCTTTGGTTTTGCAAGAGGCGATGTTTTTGGTAAACAGGCGAGGCTTGAAGTGTTTGCCGAGTTCCTTCTCTTTCTTTTGGTCTTTCCTTAATAGCACACCTGTGTGGGGTTAACGGTAGTATGGTGGATGAATTTCTAGTTTAATAAGTGCATGTCCAGTACCCTCTTCGTTTGGGGCCGTTAATGTTCGGTGGTTGGTCCGTTCCGATTTACGCGTGTGCAGGGAGAGGGCTTTTTGGCCTTCTTATTACTCATATTAGCATAGTCGCCCCCATGTTTGCATGGGGCGGCCTGGTAGAATTAGGGGGTTTAGATTGGGTTATCAGGATATGGGGGTTGAAATATGTTTGAGCTTTAACGCTTTCTATTAGGATGGCTGCTTTTAGGCCCACTAAAACATTTTGCCTTGAAGATTATGATCTTTACCCTCCTGGAAAAGTTGTGTCTTTGTTCAAAGGAGCTGTTCCTCCTTTGACTAACTCTCGCGGTTTCTCTTATATCATTAGGTATGGTTAAAAACCATATTGGGGTGAAGGAAGAACCCGGGAGGCTGAACTTCTATCCAATTCACAGGCAACCAGCTATAACTGAGTTCGATAGGTCTGTCACCTCTACTCAAAGCTCATCCCACTCTTTTGCCACAGAGACGGGTTCGCCCTATTTTTAGGCTGTCTTGGAGTAGCTCACTCAGTTTCGGGGTTTTAAACTAAAGTTCTCTTTGCTTAAAGGATGCTGGCTAAATCATGATGCAAAAGGTACGAGGGAAAATCTCTGCTTTTTTAGGCTTTACTGGTTTGTTTCATTTCTCTTTCAGCGTTCCCTTGCGGTACTTTTTCTATTGCTCCTCGGGTTTCTTTTCCGTCGCCCGTACTTGGATGGGAAAATGGTTTGATTTAGTTTTATTTTGTGTTTTTGGGGTTAAATAATGGTGGTTTATTGAAATTTGAGGGTGGGGCTAGCTGATGGGCGTCAGGGTGACCCGATTTGCACGGGTGGCTTCTCAGTGTAAGGGAGATGCTTTTCTGTCTAAGCTACACTCTGGTTTTTCCAAGCGCACCTTCCGGTACGCTTACCATGTTACGACTTTCCTCTCCTTTATAGGGTGTGTTGTTTTAGTTATTAAATTTAAGGTTTTAGGGGAGGGTGACGGGCGGTGTGTGCGCGCTTTAGAGCCGGTTTCAGTAGGACACTCTACTTCCTTCTTACTGCTAAATCCTCCTTCAGTTGTATGTTTCAATGCATCATTCGTGTTCGCTATCTTAGCGAATGTAGCCCATTTCTTCCCCTCTCATGCGCTGCACCTTGACCTGACGTATTAGGGGATGTGCCAATCTTGCTTACTATTACGCCTTCACAAGGTAAGCTGACGACGGAGGTATACAGGCGGGAAGGAACAAGGGAGGGTGAGGTTGAACGGGGATTATCGGTTCTAGAACAGGCTCCTCTAGGTGGATGTTAAGCACCGCCAAGTCCTTGGGGTTTTAAACTGATGTTCGTAATACCCGGGCGGATGTTTGGTGTAATGTATAATCAATGTTTAGGGCTAAGCATAGTGGGGTATCTAATCCCAGTTTGTTTCTTAGCTTTCGTGGGTTCAGGTTATGTAAAGTCACTTTCGTGGTTGGGCTTCATATCTTCGGGAGCGTATGACAGCTTTGAAGGTGTTCGGCTTTAGTTTTTATTTTCCTTAACCACTCTTTACGCCGTTGTCTGTCAACTTGGGCCAACTCGTATAACCGCGGTGGCTGGCACGAGTTTTACCGGCCCTTATTAGCTTTAACTAAGTCAAGTTTTCACTTATGGCTTAATGTTTATCACTGCTGGGTTCCTTTGGAGGTGTGGCTGAGCAAGGTGTCGTGGGCTTAGTTTAGGTGTGCTGATACCGGCTCCTTGTTCCCAAACAGGGAACTGAGGGCATTCTCACAGGTGGGCGGATACTTGCATGTGTAAGTTTAGCTAGAGTCGATAGAAAAGTCAGGACCAAGCCTTTGTGCTTGCGGGACTTTCTAGGGTCCATCTTAACATCTTCAGTGTTATGCTTTAGTTAAGCTACACTAGC